TCAAGTCAATTATGCATTACATTAATTCGATTCATTCAATTTTATTATTAAATATAAAAAAATGGAATTTTTCGAATTTTAGAATATTAAAGATTATAACGATTTAAAGTAAAAGCGGGTAGCGGGAATCGAACCCGCATCGTTAGCTTGGAAGGCTAGGGGTTATAGTCGACGTTGATTCATCATTTTTAACGTCTCTAATTCAAAACTGAACGTGAAACTTTGGTTTCATTCGGCTCCTTTATGGAAGATGGATAAATTCCCAGATTCAGACATGAACGAAATAAAAAAATCCGACCCATAACGTCTATGTCAGCTTTTCTGTCTGAATCTATTCAGAACAACCCGCTTTCTAGACGATCCCTATAGAAAAGAGGAGGGTTATATTCTAACAATCTTTCTAGTTACTTCGTTCTCTACTTCTATTTGAAAGAATCCTTAGGAAAAGCATTTTGTTTCCACCGAGCTAAAACAATTTCTCGATGTCTTTAGTAAACCAAAGACATTGTTTAATAGCTGTTTTGCTTCAATTTCCCCTATATAAATTTTCAATTATATAAATTGAAAATTGAAGATTTAGTTACGATTAGAAATACACTTTTTATCTTTATCCATGGGTCCTTTACTCATACTCATTCAATTGGAAGTATTGATCCAATAAAAAAAAATTATGTTTCGTAATCTCATAATCCAATTTTTCAATTTAAAATTGATTCTTGGATACAAATCACGAGAATGTATATTCTTCCTCGAATTTTTCATTGAGAGGTAAAGGATTCAATCCTTTTAAGAACTAAAGTTTTTGTTCGGAATGAATATATGAATATTAATCAAACCGAAAGACCCTTTAACTATATAGGGGGTTATAGAACGAATCACACTTTTACCACTAAACTATACCCGCTACAATCCGATTATTGTATATAAATGGACCTTTTGTCGACCCTAATCAAAAGTAAAACAAAAGATCAGAAAAAAATCATGAAAACGAGAGCGTTTACGTGTTGTATCAGAGGACCTAATGAGATTAGGAAAAGAGGATTCATTTAATTTAAATAACTAAATACCAAGTGTTTTTTTGCCCGAGGTTTTTGACCTATACGTCTCGAACTTAAGCCATAACACAAAAATGGATTGTGTCAAGAAACGACAGTTCCCTTTTTCTTATTTAAACTGGAATAAAAGGACTAACTAAGAAAGAAACGGCACTTTGATTCGATATCATTTGATTCTATATCATAGAAATTGAAAAAGTTTTTTATTTATTTTTAATCGCAATAACAAGCAAGTGTTTTTCTTTTTTTTTTCAAAATTAAAAAATATTTTTATTTATGATTCGTTGGAACAAAAGGGCGGGCCCGGCTAAGTACTGACCAGGCCGGGCCGTGAAACTAAAAAGCCCCTTCGGACGAAATCACGAAATCAAAAAATAATACTATGACGGGCGTTTTCAAGCCTTATTTTTTATAATGTAACATAGTATTATCCTTTTTCAATTGGGAGGAGAGATGGCTGAGTGGACTAAAGCGTCGGATTGCTAATCCGTTGTACGAGTTTTTCGTACCGAGGGTTCGAATCCCTCTCTTTCCGTTTTTGTTGATGACTTGGTATTTTCTTTCGAATTTATCGCGAGCTCTTTTTTTATTTAATTAATAGTTAAAAATGAATAGTTAAAGAAGTTTAAGGATGTGGAATAGATAAAATCTTACTAATAACAGTTTAAAATCAAGCAAAGAAAACAAAAACCTTATCTTTTATTCTTCACGTCCAGGATTACGTCCTGGATCATTAGACAGGAATCCGAAGATAAAGAGAGAAACAAAGAATATCACTACCGTGTAAACAAATAGTTTGAGAGTAAGCATTACACAATCTCCAAGATTTTTTTTAGGAAAAAAGAGAATAGATTCTCCACTTTTATACCGCATACCCTACTTTTTTATTTTGACACCAAGAAATGCAGTGGGGTGATCCGGATTTGTCGCGGTTGTACAATAATTTCAATATTTGAATTGAGAGTGTAGGACTTATCTGATCTTATCAATTCGTAGAATTTTTTTTTTTCGAATAAATCATGAATTTATCTGGGACTTTATTAAAAATATCATCGAAAACTTACAGCAGCTTGCCAAACAAAGGCTAAGAGAAAAAAGAACAGAGGTATTACTGGCATAATATCTACAATTGGATTCAAAAAAGCGTAGGCTTCGGGCAATTTGGCGACGAAAAAATTACTGGAAAAAAGAGCAGAATTAAGGTAGATACAGATTAAACTAAATATATTAAGCATAACAAACATTTTGTTTTGGGGATAATTGTATTTATTTTGATTGAGTTATTAATAAATTGAGTTTTTTATTATTATAAATATGTTATTTTTTTTATTATTATAAATATGTTATTATTGATAGAAGAAAGAAAATGAATAAAAAGAAAATAAGATAGACCAAAAAACTTTCTTTGATTTGAACTCACCCAATCAAAAATCCTTCTATATCTCAAATCAAAAGAGAATAGAATAAATCATACTTTCGTACAATATCTTAATTGAATTATATGTAATGATCAATAAATTCAGTTTAATTCTATGTCTACATGTATAGTCTATATGTATAAAAATTCTAGTAATCCATTTTATAAATAATAGATATTTAGACTGGAGTTGACGAATAACCCGTACCAATATTAGTGTTTATTAGTGTCTAATAGAAAAAATGGGGCGTGGCCAAGTGGTAAGGCAACGGGTTTTGGTCCCGCTATTCGGAGGTTCGAATCCTTCCGTCCCAGATCATACCCCGTCTATGATTATTATTATATAATGTGATCATTATATTAATATATTTTTAATATATATTAAATATATATCATAATATAATAAAATATATAAAAATAAAAATTGCCCTTTCGAACAGCCTTCTGTATTAAGAATAGAATATTGGTATAGAATGTGATTATTATTTCTTTTTTTAATAATCTGCGGAATCATATCTTTTTCACAAATTTAATCGAGTTCAAATAACACGCATATGAAATAGGAAATTTAATTCATTTGCGATTCGTTAAATAGTACCTATTTTACAGATTTTACAGTATAAATATGAAAAAATAACAACATAAATTTTCAATCTTCCCTTACATCAGTGTTTTTTTATCTATCTTTTTTTACTCACAGATGGTTTAATCCAATATGGATTTCTCTCTCTCTTACTGATGATAAAAAACGAAAGGTCCTTGCTGGAAAACTTTATGTTATGCAAAATACATGTATCGGATAGGAAATTTTTCAATCAATTAAATCTTTGTAACGAACTCTTATGAGTTCTTGGTACTTGAAGAAGTGTGAAATTGTTGAATTTATCCTATCACTATTACGTTACTTGAAGATACAGATTCAAAATAACTTGTTTATTCGTGTTATATTAGTTATAATTAGTTAACTAATTTTATTTTTACAATCAAAATATTCTAAATTTGAAAATTTAGAAAAAAAAAATTATTTATATTTTCTAGAATTTCCAATATTTAATTCTATTAATCTAAAAAAATAGGGTTAAATAGATTACTATGTACCGACCGAACCAATGATTATTCATGATTCCATAATTGAATCAATTACATATGGGTTCCAAACCGAAGGAATGTTATGGTAAAACTTCGTTTAAAACGATGTGGTAGAAAGCAACGTGCGACTTGAAGGACATGATCAGCTGTGGAGTCTTACATCCACCATTTTTTTATATATTATATAGGAATGAAAGTGCTCTTGGCTCGACATCATTTGTTCTGTTCCGCTGGAACCCTCTTTTTTTGGGGGGGGGGTGATGTAATATAGTACAGGATGGAGCTCGAGTAGAAAGATTTTTTTTCAGGGGCAATAATCTAGGGTTAGTATCAATCAATAAATTGGAACAACTTCGTAAGTATATTTTCGATACATAAACCGAAAAGGTCCTATTCGAGAAAATTTCCAATTCAAAAGGAAGGTGTATTACGCAGGAATCAACCATTCGTATGATTCTTTGACAGAAAGAAATCACAAAAAATGATATGTTGCTGCCGTTTTGAAAGGATTTAAAGATCACCGAAGTAATGTCTAAACCCAATGATTCAAGGCAAAGATCCTGGAACAAGTAAATACCTTTTTCAATTGTCTTAACAACTAGATCAGAATGAAGAATCAAAATAGATTCTAAAGGAGACAGACAATAAAAGGGTTAGAGACCACTCAATAAATGAAATATCTAAAAGGGTTCTCTTTTGAGTTATTTCAGAGTTATCCAACTTGAGTTATGAGGGTGCAAATACGACTAATTTTCTTTTTTGTTGGGTAAGAATAAGAAAAAAAAAGTACTTAAATCAATAGTCTAATTAATTTGATGATTTTATGGATATATTTGATATTGTAATTCGATACATAGACATAATTTCTAATTTTCTCGAGCCGTACGAGGGGAAAACTTCTTATACGTTTCTAGGGGGGGGTATTGTTCATCTATCCCAATGAGCCATTTATCGAATCGTTGCAATTGATGTTCGATCCCGACGAGAGGGAAGAGATCTTCGGAAAGTGGGTTTTTATGATCCGATAAAGAATCAAATCTATTTAAATGTTCCTGCTATTCTAGATTTCCTTGAAAAAGGCGCTCAACCTACAGGAACTGTTCATGATATTTCAAAAAAGGCGGGGGTTTTTACGGAACTTCGCCTTAATCAACAAACAAAATTCAATTAATGAAATAAAATAGAAAAAAGAAGGTGTGGATGACTTGTATATAGCTTTGTATAACCCTTTCTTTGCTAGTTCCTCTTTTGTTCTATTCATATCATACTTCCGTTTAGTATTGTTACTTTTAGTATTGTTACTATAGAATGGTGTCGTTTATTTATAACGACAAAAAATGGATTTCGATTTTATTGATATAATAATGGATATAATAATGGATCCAATAATATTAAATAGAAATCAAATAGTATAGAAAAAGATCAAGTGAATAAATAAGAAATGACGTAGAAGTAATTGGGTCTATAGACATAAAAATTTGCATTACCGTCAATGGGGTGATTTTCGTTGGAACTCTATGAACAAAAAAAAACAAAGGACTAAACCTGTTTATTTTAGTTATTGAATAAACCTCATTTTTTTCTACTTCTCCCCCGTCTTCCTTAATTTAGTCTTCCACCTATATTATATATTTATATATAGTGCCAATCCAACACAAGTCCTTAGTTTTTTTATTTCAATTAAAATAATTTGAATTTGATTAATTTTAATTGATTGAAATCAGAATTGTTAGTTCGATTTAGAATTTGTTTTATCTTTTGTATGCTTTTATCAATATTCATATTGACAACAGTGTATCAAATAAATATAATCCGATCGTGGATAAATGGATCCATTTATCCCTGTTCCATAGATTTAATTTAATTCAAATAATGGGTTCTTGGATTTTCTGTCATACAAGAAGTCTTTTTTGATTAAGATTAAAATCAATAAAACTCGATATATACTAATTAATGGATAATATAAGAGACAATAGGCGGTCTATAAATATTTGAAAATCTTTGACTTTATCCCTATTTTATCTTTTATCTGAGAATTTTTTGTATTTTCGTCGGATTTGTTCATTTTTATTATGTTCAGAGTGGGTTAGAATTTTTTTTTTCATTTTTTTTTTTTTTTAATGGTTTGATTGCGTTGTGCCATTCAATTTCGTTATTTATTGGGATTCTGATTGTATCTACACATTCTAATTAGTTTTTGGGGGTTGCTAACTCAACGGTAGAGTACTCGGCTTTTAAGTGCGGCTAGCATCTTTTACACATTTGTATGAAGCAACAGATTCGTCCATACCATCGGTAGAGTTTGTAAGACCACGACTGATCCTGAAAGGAATGAATGGAAAAAGCAGCATGTCGTAGCAATGGATAATTCTGAGAATATTTCATTCTTACTGAATAGGTCCCCAATCTTATTTCAATTGTTTAAATTCGTGGTGTCTAACAATTTTTTAAAAAGAATCGGGGGGTCGAGTGAATAAATGGGTAGAGCCTTACTATAAGGTTCCAATTATAGGGAAATAAAAAGTAACGAGCTTCTGTTCTTCATTTTTGAATGATTACCCCATCTAATTAGACGTTAAAAATATATTAGTGCTTAATGCGGGAAAGGCTTTTCTGATGAGTGGATTAGAAATTTCTTATGAGTCCTAACTATTAGCTATTCCCCTTTATGGGGTAGAGATAAATGTGTAGAAGAAGGCAGTATATTGATAAAGAGATTTTTTTTTTCAAAATCAAAAGAGCGATTGGATTGAAAAAATAAAGGACTTCTAACTATCTTGTTATCCTATAAATGAACATAAGGGGCTAGAGAGTCCGTTGATGAGTTTGACTTGTTTCCGAGGTATCTAGTTTTTTCTTACTATAAATACCTTGTTTTGACTGTATCGTACTATGTATCATTTGATAACCCAATAAATTACCTATTTCTTTTCTGGTTCAAATCGAATTTTAAATGGAAGAATTTCAAGGATATTTAGAATTAGATAGATCTCAGCAACATGACTTCCTATACCCACTTATCTTTCGGGAGTATATTTATGCACTTGCTCATGATCGTGGTTTAAATAGATCCGTTTTGTTGGATAATGTAGGTTATGACAAGAAATCTAGTTTACTAATTATAAAACGTTTAATTAGTCGAATGTATCAACAGAATCATTTTATTATTTCCGTTAATGATTCTAATCAAAATCGATTTTTGGGGTACAACAAAAATTTGTATTCTCAAATGATATCGGAGGGATTTGCAGTCATTGTGGAAATTCCGTTTTCCCTAAGATTAGTATCTTCCTTAGAGGAGACAGAAATCGTAAAATCTTATAATTTACGATCAATTCATTCAATATTTCCTTTTTTCGAGGACAAATTCCCACATTTAAATTATGCATCAGATGTACTAATACCCTACCCCATTCATCTGGAAATCTTGGTTCAAAACCTTCGCTACTGCGTGAAAGATCCCTCTTCTTTGCATTTATTACGGCTCTTTCTTCACGAGTATTATAATTGGAATAGTCTTATTACTCCAAAAAAATCTATTTTTGCAAAAAGTAATCCAAGATTATTCTTGCTCCTATATAATTCTTATGTATGTGAATACGAATCCATTTTACTTTTTCTCCGTAACCAATCTAATCATTTACTATTAACCTCTTCTGGGATCTTTTTTGAGCGAATATTTTTTTATGAAAAAATAAAATATCCTGTTGAAGAAGTCTTTGCTAACGATTTTCCGGCCACCTTATGGTTCTTCAAGGATCCTTTTATGCAGTATGTTAGATATCGAGGAAAATCTATTCTGGCATCAAAAGAGACTCCTCTTCTGATGAATAAGTGGAAATATTATCTTGTCAATTTTTGGCAATGTCATTTTTATGTATGGTCTCAACCAGGAAGAATCCATATAAACCAATTATCCAAGCATTCCCTTGATTTTTT